GGATAACTCTTTTTTTTACCTAGATTCCCGATTCCTAATTAAGAAGTCTCTATCAACAAGATAAAAACGTGAGTTCTTCCTTTCGTGAAATTAGGAAAATAAAACGAATTTCGTCTTACGTATATAATCAAATTCAAATATAGAAAAGATAGATATATAGTTTTGTATCTTTCTCCATCTCCCGAAAATCCCATTTTCACTAAAAATCCCGGTTGTGTCGCATTCTAAGGAATCTTTCGATGATTTGTAAGAAACTCTTTGTTTATTAAATTAGAAGACAAGAACAAAACACAAAGAAATGAAGAAAAATAATAAAGTTGATTATCATATGTATCTTTCATGTAGAAAGATGAATAAGTCCATTTATTTAGTTTTACATTCCTTGGACTTATTCTATATACTCACTTAAATATATAGATACTTATATATATAGATACTTATATCTCTACTAAGAATTTTCAAATTGAATTAATTAATAATAACTACGAATTCATAATAATTACAATTCTTAATTATAATTAGTATAAATATAAAATATGATATTTAAAAAAAAATAATAACAGGTACAAATAGTAAATCGAGGTACCCATTTTATGACAACTTTCAATTTTCCCTCTATTTTTGTGCCTTTAGTAGGCCTAGTATTTCCGGCACTTGCAATGGCTTCTTTATTTCTTCATGTTCAAAAAAACAAGATTGTTTAGATCTGAAGGGACCCAATCCAATCTCATCCGTTTTTTTTTTGAAACTTAGACTTGTAGCATAACACAGATATTTATTTTGGGAAATATGGTATAACGTGTGGATTTCCGCCGAACATAAAGGAAAGGGCTCTTATGCCTGCAGAAAATGATCTATGGGAAAATGAATTTTAGCTAGTTTCAAATAGATCAGGATCGCTGGATGCCTAAAATGGAAAGTTGGTGGATCTATATGTATATCAATATGTATATTGGGATCATATGAAGGGTATGTTATTATTTTAGATCTAACCAATTTGATGAATTACTCCTAAAGGTTCACATCAAACTAGTGCTAGTTCACATCAAACTAGTGCTAGTTGATGAGAGTTCCTTCGGAAACAAAAAAAAGTAAAGTCAAAATCATTTGGGGTATTCTCTCAATTCCAATAAAATGAAATCGGATCAAGTATGAGTTGGCGATCAGAACATATATGGATAGAACTTATAACGGGGTCTCGAAAACTAAGTAATTTTTGCTGGGCCCTTATCGTTTTGTTAGGTTCATTAGGATTCTTATTGGTTGGAACTTCCAGTTATCTTGGTAGAAATTTGATATCTTTTGTTCCGTCTCAGCAAATCATTTTTTTTCCACAAGGGATCGTGATGTCTTTCTACGGGATCGCAGGTCTCTTTATTAGTTTCTATTTGTGGTGCACAATTTCATGGAATATAGGTAGTGGTTATGATCGATTCGATAGAAAGGAAGGAATAGTGTGTATTTTTCGTTGGGGATTTCCTGGAAAAAATCGTCGCATATTCCTCCGATTCCGCATAAAAGATATTCAATCCGTTAGAATAGAAGTTAAAGAGGGTATTTATGCTCGTCGTGTCCTTTATATGGACATCAGAGGCCGGGGGGCTATTCCCTTGACCCGTACTGATGAGAATTTGACTCCACGAGAAATTGAACAAAAAGCCGCGGAATTGGCCTATTTCTTGCGCGTACCGATTGAAGTCTTTTGATAAAAGGAACTGGGCTGAAGAACGAATGCTTTCTCAGCAGGGGGGAAAAATGCAAGAATCCTCTTTTTTATATAACATAACTTAACTGAAGTTTCGTCAGAACGTTCAGTCGAGCCAAAGCCGCTGTATATGGAACAACCATAAAACAAAACTCTTTTTTTTTTTATTTTTTATGCGTATCCAAATCCATGCAACTCAATTCAAACAAGTAAGAAATTGAACTACTAGATTCAATTCATCTCATATATCAAACGATTTCGAAAGAAAGAAATTTCGATTTTTGTTTAAGTTCAATATTTGTTGGAAGTGATACTTTAGATGCAGATAAATCATATCTTGTAAATTATTTCCTTTTTGTCAATCGACCTTTTTTTATCCTTTCGTTTGTGTTCCTTACTAAGGAATAATGGGTTTTCTTAATAATGATAACTTGGCCCATTTCTGTCTTGTTTTGCCGCTCATTTTTTTGATCATCACAATATATTTCTCTCAATTATTCTATTCTTGGCTATGGGGAATCGTTGGCATTTTTTCGAAATATTGGATATTTTGATAGAAAAGGAGTTCTTTCGTCTCAAAATCTCAATAATATTCATTCCTTAAAGTACTTCTTTCAATCAGTCATCGAAAGGAGACACTTGTTTGGAATTTGGTGAATTGAGATATCTGGAAACAATATTTTTGATTATTTCTTCATTCGAATTCCACGTGGAGTCTTAGTCTATTTCTGTATTCTTTCTAGATTCAAACAAAATCACAAATCAAATAGATTCATAGGTTTGATACCCTGTCTAGAACTCATGTTTGAAAGAAATATTCGATCACATAGAGTCGACAAATGAAGTGGGTTAATTAAAAATTCACAGGTGAAAAATGGCAAAAAAGAAAGCATTCACTCCTCTTTTGTATCTTGCATCTATAGTATTTTTGCCCTGGTGGATTTCTCTCTCATTTACTAAAAGCATGGAATCTTGGGTTACTAATTGGTCGAATACTGGTCAATCCGAAATTTTTTTGAATGATATTCAAGAAAAAAGTATTATAGAAAAGTTCATAGAATTGGAGGAAATCCTCTTCTTGGACGAAATGATCAAGGAATACTCGGACACACATCTACAAAAGCTTCCTATAGGAATCCACAAAGATACGATCCAATTAATCAAGATACACAATGAGGATCGCATCCATACGATTTTGCACTTCTCGACAAATATAATCTGTTTTGGTATTCTAAGCGGTTATTCTATTTTAGGTAATGAAGAGCTTCTTATTCTTAACTCTTGGGCTCAGGAATTCCTATATAACTTAAGTGATACAGTAAAAGCTTTTTCGATTCTTTTATTAACCGATTTATGTATCGGATTTCATTCACCCCATGGTTGGGAACTAATGATTGGTTCTGTATACAAAGATTTTGGATTTGTTCATAATGATCAAATTATATCTGGTCTTGTTTCCACTTTTCCAGTTATTCTCGATACTATTTTTAAATATTGGATTTTCCGTTATTTAAATCGTGTATCTCCGTCACTTGTAGTTATTTATCATTCAATGAATGATTGATAAATGATCTACCGATATTAATTTAATCCAATTAGAATGTTTCTTACTTTGTAGTTCTACATAAGCATTAAAAACTTTCTATCCGGGGGATTTTCATCCTATAGTATTCGAGTAAAATGATTCCAGTAAATAGCAGAATCGTGGATAGGGAACTAGACTAGCGACCTACCCCAATTTATTGTAGAAATTTTCGGATCAATGATTAGACCATGCAAACTAGAAATACTTTTTCTTGGATAAAGGAACAGATTACTCGATCTATTTCCGTATCGCTCATGATATATATCATAACTCAGACATCCATTTCAAGTGCATATCCCATTTTTGCGCAGCAGGGTTATGAAAATCCACGAGAAGCAACTGGGCGTATTGTATGTGCCAATTGCCATTTAGCTAATAAGCCCGTGGATATTGAGGTTCCACAAACGGTACTTCCTGATACTGTATTTGAAGCAGTTGTTCGAATTCCTTATGATAAGCAAGTAAAACAAGTTCTTGCTAATGGTAAGAAAGGGGGTTTGAATGTGGGGGCTGTTCTTATTTTACCGGAGGGGTTTGAATTAGCTCCTTCCGATCGTATTTCTCCCGAGATGAAAGAAAAGATAGGCAATTTGTCTTTTCAGAGCTATCGCCCTAATAAAAAAAATATTCTTGTGATAGGGCCTGTCCCTGGTCAGAAATATAGTGAAATCGCCTTTCCTATTCTTTCCCCCGACCCCGCTACTAAGAAAGATGTTCACTTCTTAAAATATCCTATATACGTAGGTGGGAATAGGGGAAGGGGTCAGATTTATCCCGACGGAAGCAAGAGTAACAATACTGTTTATAATGCTACAGGAGCAGGTATAGTAAGTAAAATCATACGAAAAGAAAAAGGGGGATATGAAATAACCATAACAGATCCGTCGGATGGACGTCAAGTGGTTGATATTATCCCTCCAGGACCAGAACTTCTTATTTCAGAGGGCGAATCCATCAAATTTGATCAACCATTAACGAGTAATCCTAATGTGGGTGGCTTTGGTCAGGGAGATGCAGAAATAGTACTTCAAGATCCATTACGGGTCCAAGGTCTTTTGTTCTTCTTGGCATCTGTTATTTTGGCACAAATATTTTTGGTTCTTAAAAAGAAACAGTTCGAGAAGGTTCAATTGGCCGAAATGAATTTCTAGATTCGCGGATTTATCGACATCAGATTCGTAAAAAGAACCAAATTCTTGTTGTCGATTATGTATGATCAAAAAAAAATGAAATTATGAAAAACCTTTTATTTACTTGCTCTTTTTCTACGAGCTTCAGGGAATCCCTTGTACCGCATTCCTAGTCATAATAGGTAGATTTTTGTTTGAAGAAGACTATTTTATTTGACTTTATGACTTTACCACCTCTTTCTTTGTTTTTTTTAGCCAAATTGAATTGACTATGTTACTATATGCCAGATTTCAATGTCATCAAATGTATCCGTTTTATTCTATTTCAAATAGAATACAATTGGGATAGATATTAGCATAAGAAAGGCATAAGTAAGCGGGTATATAGAACGAACTATAAATGCGGGGAACAAATAAGACTAGGAGGCATTATTCGTCTTCCTAGTCTTGGTTTCGGTTTTCCAGATCCAGATGCATCAGAACTTTTTTTCGATTTATTGCGTACAATAAAGTAGTGGACAAACAAAAAAGAGGGAATTTCATTTTATTGATTAAATAGAACTTATTCAATGAACTTATA